TGACAAATCCGAGAATCCAGATTTTATTATCGTGTCGTAAGAAAAAAAACGAATCGGAAAAAAAGATTTTTTTTAGTGAACGTGTTCATTCATTTTGACTACTTTAGCATATTTTATCATAGTAATTTCGACTCCACCTTCCCGGAGTTCATTCTCCGGGGAACTCCATTTAAATTATTCCGGTGTATTCTTTCCAATCTACTTCTTTTCTGATTTCGTTGGAAATCATATAAAGACAATTCCTATTTGATATAGCTATTTGGGCCAGTATTTTACGATTAAGAAGCAACTGTCTCTTGTATAGATCATGTATTAATTTACTATAACTATAGGATACTCCCCTTTCTCGAATTACTGCGTTTATCCGAGTGATCCACAAACGACGAAAATTTCTCTTTTGCTTATCCCTATCCCGATGAGCCGAAACCAAAGCTCTTATTTTCTGTTGAGTAATAGTTCGAGTAAGTCTTGAATGAGACCCTCGAAAACTTGATGCAAATAAACGAATTTTTGTTCTACGTCTCCGGGCTATATATCCGCGTTTAATTCTGGTCATTGAATAAATAAAATTTTGACGAATAACTAATTGATTTCTTTTCTTTCAGTTATTCTTTTACCCGTCCTGGTCTATTAATAACCAAACGGATTTTTCCAATGTATAAAATAAAAATTCCAATGGCTTTGGCTACTATAACCTTCCCGACCACGATTTTTTCCTTTTTAGGTATTTTACTGCGAAATATGAAAGAAATAAGAAATTTTCTTTTGCTAGGTGTCAAAAATATAGTCAACAATAAAAAAAAAATAAATATAAATTAAATGGATAAAGAAATAGTGGGTTTCATCGTTTCTATGGTTACTTCTTAAACGGTGAGGTCTTCTCTATACACCGGAGCCTTTACTTCATTTAATATTTCATCAATGTTATTGGTAACTTGTATAGTTCACACCACACTCTTTGGCTCTACCCCATGAATTATCCAGTAACAGGTCTTTCACAACGAGACCTACCTATACAGTAACGGTATTTAATTATGAAAGTTAGCTGGGTAGCTGACCCTCGTAGTCCGTTCTTGACCGAGTGAGAACTTCATTTTTATGTTTTTTTTTTTTTTTTTGAATTTCAATAAGATTTCCTCCGCTTAATGGATAACCATTTGCTACCAATGGAGAATTGTTTCTCATCTTAAATTCAGATGATTGGATTTGCACCAATGGAAACCATAAACTTTATACACAGTAGAGGGATCGATTTGCTTATTTTTAGATAGTGAATGGAGTTCCTTCTTCCATTCTATCCTATTCACTGGTACTGATCATTCATACTGGAAGCGGTTTTCTTGCTTTTTTTGTGTCAGCTCATGATCTAAACGAGTCGCACATACACCCTAGTACATGTTCCTCGACGCTGAGGACATCCCCTAAGCGCGGGGGATTTCGTGACATTTCGAATGGGCTGTCTTGTATTTCTAATAAGTTGTTTAATAGTTGGCATGTTGAATCATATACATAATGGGCTGGTTTAGATTGATCCTAACCGGATGATTATGAATTTTTTTTATTTTATTTTTATTTTATTTAATAGTAAACTCGGAGATAAAATCTCAAATCACGGATTTGCACAAAATCCATTTTTTTTTCATTCAACTGCTACAAGATCAACAATTCCATAAGCTTGGGCTTCTGTTGCTGACATAAAAACGTCTCTTTCCATGTCTTCAGATACAACCCATAATGGTTTGCCCGTCCTTTGTACATAAACCCTTGTGAGGGTTTCGCGTAGTTTCAGCAGTTCTTCCGCTTCCAGGATAAATTCTCCCGTTTGTGCCTCATAAAAAGAACTAGCGGGTTGATGGATCATTACCCTATGATAGAAGGTTTCTCTATCTGGTGTGATGAAAGGAACAGAAAAGAAAGATAAAGAATAATAGGAAAAAAAGATAGAATTGAACAACCGTACGGGCATCATCTTTTGTGCATTGCATACGGCTCTACAATCAAATTGACCCTTACTTTCCATTCAAGAAAGATAAAAATAGAATCTATCGGCCCCAGATGGGTAAATGATCAAATTGCCACCCTTCCTTTTGGAGGAGTTAAAAAATACTATGATGGCTCCGTTGCTTTCTATTTAAAAATGGATTCTTTTTTTGTCTTTGATTCAGCAATCCCAAAGTTTCTTTTTGATCCAACCAAAAAAGGAAAAATTTGGTTTTTTTTCGCACTCTTTTTTTTATAACTTAAATATTGTTAAGAGCCTTTCGGTGTGAAAACAAACAAGTTTGTGACGCTGAATTGGACTTCCGATAGATAAGAGAAAATCGGAAATATCTTTTATCTCATACTACTCTCTCGATACATAATCGAATCTTTTGAAAAAAAAAACAATACAAAAATTTTTCATATCGAATTCGAAGTGCCATGCTATTATTACTTAATATTCATATGGCGAAGGCATAGTTTTCTTTTTTCTCGCAAATAAAAAAACCTCATTGGCCCA